AATGTCACTCCCCTTCTCCGCATCATTTACTAAAACAATGATCTCATTCTTCCCTATTCTCGCAAAACCTCCCATCAGAGCCATCGTTAACCATTGGTCGTTAAGTCGTATTCTCAAAATACCTATATCTACAGCTGTGGCAATAGGCGCGTGATTGAGTAATATGCCAATTTGTCCACTATTAGTAGATAAAATTATTTCTTTCACTTCCGAATCCCAAACAATTCGATTCGGAGTCAGTACACAAAGATGTAAGGTCATTTCTTAAATTTGCTCCTCATTTATAAGTTCGCAGCCTTCGCAGTAGCTTCATCAATGTTACCTACCAAATAAAAAGCCTGTTCAGGAAGACCATCCAATTCTCCAGAAAGAATCAATTTAAACCCTCTAATTGTTTCTGCTAGACCAACGTATTTCCCTGGGGAACCAGTAAATACTTCTGCTACGAAAAAAGGTTGTGACAGGAAACGCTCAATTTTTCGCGCTCTTGCTACGGTTAAGCGATCTTCTTCGGATAATTCGTCCAACCCAAGAATAGCTATAATGTCCTGAAGTTCTTTGTAACGTTGTAAAGTTTGTTTAACTCTTTGCGCAGTTTCATAATGTTCCTCACCAACAATCCGAGGTTGGAGCATAGTTGACGTTGAATCTAACGGATCTACTGCTGGATAGATGCCTTTGGCGGCCAATCCTCTTGATAGTACGGTAGTAGCATCTAAATGTGCAAATGTCGTGGCCGGAGCTGGATCGGTCAAATCATCCGCCGGTACATAAACTGCTTGAATAGAAGTTATGGACCCCTCTTTGGTAGAAGTAATTCTTTCTTGTAAAGAACCCATTTCGGTACTAAGAGTGGGTTGATAACCCACAGCGGAAGGCATTCTACCCAACAAAGCAGATACTTCGGATCCCGCTTGGACAAAACGAAAGATATTGTCGATAAATAGAAGTACGTCTTGTTCATTAACATCGCGGAAATACTCCGCCATAGTTAGGGCAGTTAAACCAACTCTCATACGAGCCCCCGGTGGTTCATTCATCTGACCATAGACTAAAGCTACTTTTGATTCCGCAATATTTTGTTCATTAATTACGCCAGATTCTTTCATTTCCATGTAAAGATCATTTCCTTCACGGGTACGTTCACCTACTCCGCCAAATACGGATACACCTCCATGAGCTTTGGCAATGTTGTTGATCAATTCCATAATGAGTACTGTTTTACCTACTCCAGCCCCCCCGAATAGTCCTATTTTTCCTCCACGTCGGTATGGGGCTAAAAGATCTACGACTTTAATTCCTGTTTCAAAAATAGATAATTTTGTATCTAATTGTATAAAGGCAGGCGCAGATCTATGAATAGGAGATGTTGCGCGAGTATCTACAGGACCTAAATTATCAACGGGCTCTCCAAGCACGTTGAAAATTCGTCCAAGCGTCGCTCCGCCGACTGGAACACTTAAAGGAGCTCCTGTGTCAATCACTTCCATTCCTCTCATTAGACCATCTGTAGCACTCATAGCTACAGCTCTAACGCGATTATTTCCTAATAATTGCTGTACTTCACAAGTTACATTAATTTGTTGACCAAGAGAATCTCGACCCTTAACTACCAGAGCGTTGTAAATATTAGGCATCTTTCCCGGTGGAAAAGCTACATCCAGTACCGGACCGATTATTTGAGCAATACGCCCCAAGTTTTTTTTTTCAAGCGCGGGAGCCTCAGGGTTAGAACTAGTAGGATTTATTCTCATACAAAACTAAAAATATGTCGAATTAAAAAAAAAATTATGAAATCCATAATAAATGTTCGATAGCAAAGCAAATTAAGTAGATCGGTTAATTCAAGTACGAAATGTGCGTTAGCACTCGATTTCGTTGTTACCAAACATCCCACCGAATCCAATTCAATTGTTTACTTATTCGATTTTAGTGAGTGAATTTTCAAGTTCAATCAAAACCCATTTAACCCCATTTTCAAAATAAAACATCAAGTTCATGAATCACGAGATTGAGAAAGACTTTCATTTGCCTATCATTATAGACAACACCATGCCTATTATCTATAGAATTCGAACCCGAACTCCATTTTTTCTTCATTTTTCTATCTCATTGGCTCTTATTTCCTACTTAAACATATCGATTTTGGCCTGGGCTATTATTTTCTTTTTTGTCTCTAGACCCTTTCTTTCTTTTCATGGACGAATGCCCCTTATTTTGACATCTAGGATTTACATATACAACATATATTACTGTCAAGGGCGAATTTATTAGATATTTCGATTAAAAAAAAGAATAAGAGATTATATAAACTTGAAAAACAAAGATTGGGTTGCGTTATACATATAAAAGAGTATACAATAATGATGTATTTGGCGAATCAAATACCACGGTCTAATAACGAACCGTTCTGATCAGTTGATAATATTATGTGAGAATTTTTGAAAAAATTCCTGTGAAAGGTTTTCTAATTCATGTCGAGTAGACCTTGTTATTGCGA